ATTACACCATAGTATTTGATTCTCCAAATCTATCATTATTGTATACTATTTTATATGTATGGCGCAACCCAATCCGTTTTTTTTTTCAAAGAAAGAAAAGAATAAGTGTAAATAGAAATGATGAAGATGAAATAAGAAACAACGGCCAATGTCATAAAAATGATGAATCATAAATAGAGTTTAGGTTCGAATTCCATAGATAATATGAATGGGATTGTCTATAATGATAGAGAAATACAACATCTTCACCTCCACAGAATTCTGAATTCTTATTCATCATCTACTTTGAATTTTAATTCAATTTATATTTTTTTTTGAAATGGGTTGAGTTTGAAAATACACTCATTGAATGAGTAAACAATTGAATTGGATTCGGTTGGATAGTACCAACGAAATCGAGTACTAATTCCCGTTTCTTATTGAATTAACCGATCTACTTGCTATCGGACATTTTTTTTATTTTTGAAAAAAAAAATTTCGACATAACATATACATTACATATAATACTTTTATGAGAATCAATCCTACTACTTCTACTTCTGGTCCTGGGGTTTCCGCTCTTGAAGAAAAAAACCTGGGGCGTATCGCTCAAATCATTGGTCCGGTACTAGATGTATCCTTTCCACCGGGCAAGATGCCTAATATTTACAACGCTTTGGTAGTTAAAGGTCAAGATACGGTTGGACAGCAAATTAATGTAACTTGCGAGGTACAGCAATTATTAGGAAATAATCGAGTTAGAGCTGTAGCTATGAGTGCTACAGATGGTCTGATGAGAGGAATGGAAGTAATTGATACAGGAGCTCCTCTAAGTGTTCCAGTTGGTGGGGCGACTCTCGGACGAATTTTCAACGTTCTTGGAGAGCCTGTTGATAATTTAGGTCCTGTAGATACTCGCACAACATCTCCTATTCATAGATCTGCGCCTGCCTTTATACAGTTAGATACCAAATTATCCATTTTTGAAACGGGGATTAAAGTAGTGGATCTTTTAGCTCCTTATCGTCGTGGAGGAAAAATCGGGCTATTCGGGGGAGCCGGAGTGGGTAAAACCGTACTCATCATGGAATTGATCAACAACATTGCCAAAGCTCATGGAGGTGTATCTGTATTTGGCGGAGTGGGCGAACGCACTCGTGAAGGAAATGATCTTTACATGGAAATGAAAGAATCTGGGGTGATTAATGAACAAAATATTGCGGAATCAAAAGTCGCTCTAGTCTATGGTCAGATGAATGAACCGCCGGGAGCTCGTATGAGAGTTGGTTTGACTGCCCTAACCATGGCGGAATATTTCCGGGATGTTAATGAACAAGACGTACTTCTATTTATCGACAATATTTTTCGTTTCGTCCAAGCAGGATCCGAAGTATCCGCTTTATTAGGAAGAATGCCTTCTGCTGTAGGTTATCAACCCACTCTTAGTACAGAAATGGGTTCTTTGCAAGAAAGAATTACTTCTACCAAAGAGGGATCCATAACTTCTATTCAAGCCGTTTATGTACCCGCGGACGATTTGACCGACCCTGCTCCTGCCACAACATTTGCGCATTTAGATGCTACTACCGTACTATCAAGAGGACTAGCTGCAAAAGGTATCTATCCGGCAGTAGATCCTTTAGATTCAACGTCAACTATGCTCCAACCTCGAATTGTTGGTGAGGAACATTATGAAACTGCGCAACAAGTTAAGCAAACTTCACAACGTTACAAAGAACTTCAGGACATTATAGCTATCCTTGGATTGGACGAATTGTCCGAAGAGGATCGTTTAACCGTAGCAAGAGCACGAAAAATTGAGCGTTTCTTATCACAACCCTTCTTCGTAGCAGAAGTTTTTACCGGTTCTCCAGGAAAATATGTTGGTCTAACAGAAACAATTAGGGGTTTTAAACTGATCCTTTCCGGGGAATTAGATGGTCTTCCGGAACAGGCCTTTTATTTGGTAGGTAATATCGATGAAGCTACTGCGAAGGCTATGAACTTAGATGAGGAGAGCAAATTGAAGAAATGACTTTAAATCTATGTGTACTCACCCCTAATCGAATTGTTTGGGATTCGGAAGTGAAAGAAATCATTTTATCGACTAATAGCGGCCAAATTGGTGTATTACCAAATCACGCACCTATTGCCACGGCTGTAGATATAGGAATTTTGAGAATACGTCTTAATGACCAATGGTTAACAATAGCTCTGATGGGCGGTTTCGCTAGAATAGGCAATAATGAAATAACCATTTTAGTAAATGATGCAGAAAGGGGCAGTGATATTGATCCGCAAGAAGCTCAACAAACTCTTGAAATAGCTGAAGCTAATTTAAGTAGCGCTGAAGGCAAGAGACAAACAATTGAGGCAAATTTAGCTCTCCGACGAGCTAGGACGCGAGTCGAGGCTATCAATACAATTTTATAACTAGCTGTTGGTGCGCCCGAATATGAATATGGAATAAGAATAATAAAGAAAAAGAAATTTAGCTTATACACCATATTAGGTTAAGATTTTACCGATTGAATCCAATCAAGTGTAATCAGATTTTGGTGCAACAAAAAATAGAATAAAAAAAAAAAAAAGAAGTAGTAGGGTATGGAAAAGATACAAAATCCATCAAAAAAAGAAGGTGGGTAGAAATACTTATTAGATACCATTGGCTGCGGTATCTAATAAGTTCTACCTACTATTGGATTTGAACCAATGACTCCTGCCGTATGAAAGCAATACTCTAACCGCTGGGTTAAGTAGGTCATTTATTATCATAAAAAAAAAAATAAGGAACCCGTCACATTGATAGATTATAGATGGAATCTTATTTCTAAGCAATACCCTTGACAGGAAATAGATCAGAGAGCTATCATGTCAGATTATGCAATACTCACCTTGACAAGAATTTATATAATGATAAAATATTTATCACAAACACAAGGGCCATAGCTCAGTTGGTAGAGCACCTCGTTTACACGCGCGCCAATGTTTTTTCAGAGGAGTCCATCATATAATCAACAGAATTTATCTTAGTAAAAAGTCGACGTCTTACTCCATGTATTCGAAAGAACAAGAGAACAATAGCCTGACAAATAGTTGGTTGGTCCAATTGAGGTTCCAATTTAGGCGCCAAGAAATAGAACCCATCATTGATTTGATAATTGATAAGGTGAATATCCAGTTCATTCAATGCTAGGCATAATTGAGTATTAAGTACCTCAAAAAAATCTCTTTTTGTCCTATGAACTTGAAGGTGTATGAAGTTTCATATTTGATGCTTTGGGCAAAGCAGCGATAGAGACTCCATTTAACTTAGGTTGATATAGGCCGAAGGCAGACCTACGTCAAGATAACTCTTTTTTGAAACACTTTGGTATTGCTACTGAATAAAAATAAAGAGTCAGAGCACGCGGAGCCATCTCGTTATCTTTCTGTTAAGAAAAAGGATGGCAGACTTGCTGATATTTATATCAGTTGATGAAAGAGCCCAATGCAAAATGAAAAAAAAAAATGCACGTTGGGTCTTTGAAACAGTTCGAATCATTTCGATAATAATCAGTTTGATCTGTTTTACCGAGAAGGTCTACGGTTCGAGTCCGTATAGCCCTAATTTCTTTTTAATTAATTTTAATTAATGTAAATTTCCAATTAACAATTAATTGATTAACAATTAATTGAATCATTTTTTTTTTTTTTACATATACACATACATAGTAGAGTTTTTTATTTCTTCATTATTATTTTTTGTTTGTAGCTGGACGGTTGGTTGTTCCATTGAAATAGAATCATTCCCGCATTCTCGCTCACGGGAATCGTTCGAAACATGAAACTCAAATAAATTTCAATGGAACCAATCGACTGATATTGTCCAAATTTTGGATAAGCAAACCCATTCTTTTTCATTTTCATTAATTTTCGTGAGTGAATTATATAGCTAAAAAAATGTCCCGTTTCCTATCCATGATCAAATAGTTATAGTTAGTGATACTACCTTTCTTTGGTATACCTTACCTAAAGAAATAGTCATTTTTTAAGGTAAGATCATGACATGAGCCCGGATAATATACTCAAACTCAATTGCTCATGATTCAAAAGACAAGAAATTTTTTGATCCATTTGAACTTAGACGAGTTAGGAACCCCGAACTTATTCACTTTACTTTTGCGAAAGAGCAACCCAACTCATTGTTTCAGAGAGAATGAATTGATCCTAAATCCCCACCTATTTTTTGTTTTGGGTATAGGAACCTATGCGTTGTTATATGTAAGGGCTCCTTGCAATTTAATGCATTGAATGAATCCAATAAGTCTCGTATTGGAAGATATAATAAAATAAAAATTAATGCACTCTGTTTCCATATTTAATTAATAAAATAATTAAAATATTCTACCCGGCTCTTAATGACAAATAACGACATTTGATATTATTATTAATTGAATATTCTATTATAATTAGATATTATATATGGTATGGATATGGACAATTTTTCATCCATTTTGATTCATTTTTTTTTTTTTTCTCTTACTCTAAATACTCTCAAAAAAAAAAATGAACTAGAGAATTCTAAATACTAATATAGTAAGTGTAATATAGAGTGTAATTGTAATATTGTAATATAGTATTTTAGTATTTTATATTCGACAAATCTTAAAGATCCAGTCCCAGCAAACAAAAAAAAATGGGTGGTTCAATCCAAATAAACTTTATAGGTATTTCGAAAGTTATGGATGAATTCACAATTTCGATTCGAATCGACTAATCTTATCTATTTTGATTTTGTACATTCATCATTCATAGGAGTGCTTCTATGTTTCTGCTTCACGAATATGATATTTTCTGGGCATTTCTAATAATATCAAGTGTTATTCCTATTTTGGCATTTCTAATTTCCAGAGTTTTGGCCCCAATTAACGAAGGGCCAGAAAAACTTTGTAGTTATGAATCGGGTATCGAACCAATGGGCAATGCTTGGTTACAATTCCGAATCCGTTATTATATGTTTGCGCTAGTTTTTGTTGTTT